GAATCTTTAGTATTCTCTTATTTATCACCTGTGTCTACTATTTAGGCAGAATGCCGTCGCCTATTGTCACTAAGAAACTGAAAGAAACCTCAGAAACGGAAGAAAGGGGAGAAAGAAAGGAAGAAAGCGATGTAGAAACAACTTACGAAACGAAGAAGACTAAACAGGAACAAGAGGGATCCACCAAAGAAGACAAAAATAGCCCAGTTTACGAAGATTCTTATCTTGATACCCATCAAGATAATTGGGAATTGGGAAAACTTCAAGAAGATCAAAATGAAAGGAAAATTTTCTGGATTGAAAAACTGAATAACAAGATTGATACATAAGATAAATATAAGAATAGATAAGATGAGATTCGCCCTCCCCCCATATATTTAATTTCCTCCCCTATAAGGAAACTGGCAACACCGATCCCGTTTATAATTCCATCAATTATATGTCTATCAAAAAATTGAATTAGTTCAGCTAATCTTCTTATACCCACAGTAAAAATTCTAGTATAAAAAATATCTATGTAACCACGATTATATGACCAATTGTATATCACATTTTTTATTGGGTCCAAAAAAAGTCTCTTTGGATTCCTCTTTACAAATGAATTGATTAAGTCCAAATTCTGTAGAGATGAATAAACAGATCCATATAAAATAGATGCTATAAATAATCCAAAAATGACTATACTTACCGAAGAAACTGCATTTTTAAAAAAATCATACCAATCCGAGGAATCATTTGAATTTGGATGGAAAAAATTTGTGGACGGAGTTAACCATTTCGATAATATATCCAAATCTATTACTCCTAGATCAAAATGAACTCCTATGGAACCAATGAATAAAGTAAATAATACCAATAAAAGCAGGGGAAATAACATAGTATTGTCCGATTCGTGAGGATAGGTATAAATGTATTTATTTCTAAAGTAAGTACTAAAGTATCCTATACCATTTCTTACATTATCATCGATTTGATATGTATCTTTTGAAAAAAAGGAGACCTTATTATTAATTGTTGATAAAAGTAAATTTCTATTGATTTCTTTTGGTACTTCTTTTCCCCATAAGGATATGGAATAGAAAGAACTATTTTTGTTGCTACTGTAATTTTGAAAATGAATGCGCAAATGTCCATCAAAGGTAAGTAAATACATCCGAAACATATAAAATGCCGTTAATCCTGCTGTGAAGGAAGCTATTATTGCGAAAGTCGGGGAATATAACCAACTATCATTAAGAATTTCGTCTTTGGACCAAAAACAAGCAAGAGGTGGAATACCACAAAGAGAGAGTGTACCTAATAAAAAAGTAATTCTTGTAATTGGAATATATTTTGTTAAACCACCCATAAGAACCATATTTTGACCTTTTTCTGGCGAATATCCAACAATGGGTTCCATTGAATGAATAATAGAGCCGGATCCTAAAAACAATAAAGCTTTCGAATAGGCATGAGTGATCAAATGAAATAAAGCAGCTCGATAAGAACCTATACCTAGAGCTAACATAATATAACCCAATTGGGACATTGTAGAATAAGCTAAACTTCTTTTAATGTCTCTTTGAGCAAGAGCCAAAGTGGCTCCTAAGAATACTGTTATTATGCCTATGAAAGAAATGAGATTCATTATGTAAGGTATAGCTACAAAAAGAGGAAGAAGCCGAGCTACAAGAAAAATTCCCGCCGCTACCATAGTAGCAGCATGTATAAGAGCCGAAATGGGGGTGGGCCCTTCCATAGCATCAGGTAACCATATGTGAAGGGGGAATTGCGCAGATTTAGCAACAGCGCCAACGAATAAAAAAGAAGCACACAGAATAACAAATAAAGAATTTACTCCATTATTTGGAACCAAGTTATTAACTATTTTGAATAAATCCCGAAATTCTAAACTACCAGTTATCCAATAAAATCCTAAAATTCCTAATAATAAACCAAAATCCCCTATACGATTGGTTACAAAAGCTTTTTGGCAAGCACTTGCTGCAATTGGTCGTGTGAACCAAAAACCTATTAATAAATACGAACACATTCCTACAAGTTCCCAAAAAATATAAATTTGTATCAAGTTAGAACTGGTAACTAATCCCAACATAGAAGTATTGAAAAAACTCATATAAGCAAAAAATCTCAAATATCCTTGATCGTGAGACATATAATTGTCACTATAAATAAGAACCATGATTCCAACAGTAGTAATTAATATTGACATAATAGAAGTAAGTGGATCGATTAAGTGTCCGAACTCTAAAGAAAAATCATTATTGATGGTCCAAGACCATAGATATTGATAAATAAAATTTCCATTTATTTGTTGAATAGCTAAATTAACCGAAAACGCCATAGCTATACTTAACATCAAAACACTCGGAAAAGCCCACATACGACGAATATTTTTTGTTGCTGTCGGAATAAGCAGAAGTCCCAATCCTATTAAAAAAGTAACTGGAAATGGAAGAAAGGGTATTATCCATGCATATTTATATGTATGTTCCATAAAAAAAACCAATTTGCCTTTTTTTTTTCATTTATTTCATTATTTCCGATTCACCCATTTTTATTTTTTTTTTTTTTTTCTTTCAAAAAAAAAAAAAAAAAAATAAAAAAAGATATGAAAAAACTCCAATATTTGGACTTTTCATTATTCTGACTTTTCTCAAATATTGGAAACATTCCAATTCAAAAGATTCTAATTGGTTGGTCATATCATTTGACCAACCAATAGCTAGGTAATAATAATTACTGAGTTATTCGTTTTCGTTTTATTAACAAATAAAAAAAGAAAAACGAAAGATATTTATGAAAATGGGGAATATGGAATTGCAAATTATTTTATGACCATACTACCATTCTATTCTGGCAATTTTGAACCATACCATATAGTATAGTAAAAGGGGGTTATTATACCAAAACAATACAATATATGGATTATAGTATGGATCAAGAAATCGACTAAAAAAAAAAAGGCCTAGTTATTTGATTCTAGTTATTGTTATTATAGTATAATGAATTTATTTGTAGTAATTATCTAATTCATTTTATTCATTTTGGAACTGATTGGATTTCAATCAATCGAATCAGAAAGTATCAAATTATAATTCTAATACTCCTTACTACTTCATATAGAACTGAAAAAAAAACTAAAAAAAAATGGAAGTTATTCTTCTAAGGGAATGGAATGTTTTGTTTAACATATTTAAGTACTAGTTGTAGTTTAAGTTTGAACTTCCCTTATGGACATGTCACTATGAATTTCTTCAATTAGAACTAATAGTTCTAAAAATACCTTATTCCAATTATTTTCCCTTCTCCTATTTTTTTTTCCAGTGTTATATATTATGTGACATGCATATATATATAATTATAATATTTGTTATATATATTTATATTGATTGGATTGTATTTATGAAAAACTATTATTGATGAAATGAAATATAGAAAATGACTAAACTAAAAAGAATGATCTATTTTGAGCAATACATGTCTTTCACATACAACAATAAAAATAAGTAATTCTTTTTAGTTTTTTGAATGGCAGTTCCAAAAAAGCGTACTTCTATCTCAAAAAAACGTATTCGTAGAAATATTTGGAAGAAAAAGGGATATTTAGCTGCAATAAAAGCTTTTTCTTTAGCAAAGTCAGTTTCTACCGGGGATTCCAAAAGTTTTTTTGTGCGACAACGACAAACAAGTAATAAAATCTCGGAATAACCTGAAATTACATGGCTTAAAGAACATAGAATTTTGGAATAGTTCCTATTAACGGATGTATTTAACTCCTCAAGATTGGTTAGAACTAGCTGCTATGATATGTAGAAAAAGAATTCTATGTCTACTGGTTCCAGGTATTTTTTTTTTTTTTTTTAGATTTTAGAATCTATTTATTTACTATTTATTTCATTTGTGAAATGGTTTTGATTACTTTTCTTTTTCCAATAGAAACATCTTTTTTCATTCTATGTTTCTATTGGAAAAAGAAAATTGTGATACATATGACGAAATCGTATTTATTTCTTTTTTTCATTGCGAAAAGAAATTTCTTTTACGATTTTTTTTTTCATTGTCTTTATCTGATTTCACGGATTCCAAATAACTAATAACTAAATAAAAAAAAAATAGAAAAAAAGCACAATACAATTCTGAGTTTCTATTTCGACCAAAAACAAAACTTTTGAGCTCTCACCGTTCCGGGAGAACTTACTAAAAAATATATTTATATATTTCTATGGTACGCAAAGGGTGATTATTATTATTATTTTTTTTTTAAACGGAACCTATGATGAGACTAACTAAGCTAAAGATTTTTGAAAACTCAAAGATCCAATTTCAAAAGTTCTTATTCATCAGTTCTAATGTTTTCTAAACCATATTGAATCCTTAAATCTAGACCTAGACGATTTCACACGAATTGACTATTATTACTTCAAGTCAAGTAAGCCGCTATGGTGAAATCGGTAGACACGCTGCTCTTAGGAAGCAGTGCTAGAGCATCTCGGTTCGAGTCCGAGTGGCGGCATACTCTAAAAGAGGCACAATGGGTCTTATAATGTAATGTATTTAATTCCCGATTTTAATTCTGTAATGAGACCCCCTTTTTTATGATATTTGCGACTTTAGAACATATATTAACTCACCTCTCTTTTTCAATCATTTCAATTGTGATTATGATTCATTTGATAACCCTATTAGTAGTCCACGAAATCATAGGGTTACGAGATTCGTCGGAAAAGGGAATGATAGCTGCTTTTTTCTCTATAACAGGATTATTAATTACTCGTTGGATTTCTTCGAGACATTTTCCATTAAGTAATTTATATGAATCCTTAATCTTCCTCTCGTGGAGTTTTTCCATTATTCATATGGTTCCAAAGATACGGAATCATAAAAATGATTTAAGTGCAATAACCGCCCCAAGTGCCCTTTTTACCCAAGGTTTCGCCACATCGGGTCTTTCAAGTGAAATGCACCAATCGGCAATATTAGTACCTGCTCTACAATCTCAGTGGTTAATGATGCACGTAAGTATGATGCTATTGAGCTATGCAGCTCTTTTATGTGGATCATTATTATCAGTCGCTTTTCTAGTCATTACATTTCGAAAAAACATCGATATTTTTTGTAAAAGCAAAAATGTCTTAACTAAGTCATTTTTTTTTTTTAACATCAAATACTTGAATGAAAAAGAAAGTGTTTTAAAAGACACTTCTTTTCTTTCATTTCCAAATTATTACAAATATCAATTAACTCGGCGTTTGGATTATTGGAGTTATCGTGTGATTAGTTTAGGGTTTACCTTTTTAACCATAGGTATTCTTTCTGGAGCAGTATGGGCTAACGAGGCCTGGGGATCTTATTGGAATTGGGATCCCAAGGAAACTTGGGCATTTATTACTTGGGCCATATTCGCGATTTATTTACATACTAGAACAAATAAAGGTTTGCAAGGTACGAATTCGGCACTTGTGGCTTCTATAGGATTTCTTATAATTTGGATATGCTATTTTGGGATCAATCTATTAGGAATAGGTCTACATAGTTATGGTTCATTCACATTAACATCTAATTGAATAAACTCCATGAGGAATACAATACATAAGAAAATCATCCTACATGTAATGAATGATATATAATGAATGAATGCTTGTGCGAGTTTTTGAGAACCATTTGAATCAAGTATTTGAATGGTTCTCAAAAACTGGGGATACATCTCCTTCCAATTCTAATTCACTTTCTTTTTTTGCGTTGTACCAGGAATTCTTTGAAAAATCTTACTTAAATAAAAAAAAACGAATATTTTGCGTCTCATTAATGAAAAAAACTATCTATGAAAATAATTAGATAGGATAGCTTGTATCTTGTCAACTGATAATGAGAGAACGAAATCAGGATAAATACCAATCCCTATTACGGGTAGAAAGATACAGAGCGAAACAAATAGTTCTCGTGGTCCCGAATCTAAAAAATGGGAATTGGAAACCTTGAATAGTTTGTATCCATAGAACATCTGACGTAACATAGATAATAAATAAATAGGAGTTAATATCATTCCAAATGCCATTACAAGGGTAATTAGCATTTTGTGCATGAAAAGAAATTTTGGACTAGTAACTATTCCAAAAAATACTACCGATTCTGCAACAAAACCACTCATTCCTGGCAATGCAAGAGAAGCCATCGAGAAACTACTAAACATGGTAAATATTTTTGGCATTGGGATGGATATCCCCCCCATTTCGTCAAGAGAAACAAGACGTGTTCTATCACAACTCGTTCCTACCAAGAAAAAAAGTGCAGCACCAATAAATCCATGAGAGAGTATTTGTAAAATGGCTCCATTGAGCCCCATGTCGGTTATAGAACCAATTCCTATAATTATGAAACCCATGTGAGATACGGAGGAATAGGCTATTCTCTTTTTTAAATTGCGTTGACCGAGAGAGGTTGGAGCTGCATAGATTATTTGCATTGTTCCCACTATCACCAAACAGGGAGAAAATATAGAATGGGCATGCGGTAATAGTTCCATATTGATCCGAATCAATCCATATGCTCCCATTTTTAATAAGATTCCGGCTAGAAGCATACACGTACTGTAATGTGCTTCTCCGTGGGTATCCGGTAACCATGTATGTAAGGGTATAATCGGCGATTTGACAGCATAAGCAATAAGGAAGCCAAAATAGAATATTATTTCCAATGTCACAGGATATGACCGATTAGCTAATTTTGCAAAATCCAACGTTGGTTCATTGGAACCATATAAACCCATACCGAAAACTCCTACTAAGAGAAAAATGGAACCTCCCGCAGTGTACAAAATAAACTTTGTAGCCGAGTACAAACGTTTTTTTCCCCCCCACATGGATAAAAGTAAGTAAACAGGAATTAATTCTAACTCCCACATGATGAAAAAAAGTAAAAGGTCTCGAGAAGAAAATAATCCTATTTGACCACTGTACATTGCTAACATCAGGAAATAGAACAATCTCGAATTTCGAGTAACAGGCCAAGCTGCTAAAGTAGCTAAAGTAGTGATAAATCCTGTCAGTAAAATAGGTCCTATGGAAAGCCCGTCGATTCCCAGTCTCCAGTGAAAATTCCAAATATTTATCCATTTCCAATCCTCTTCCAATTGAATTAATGTATCGTCCAATTGGAAATGATAACAGAACACATAGGTTGTTAGAAGAAGTTCTATTAAACAAATGCATATAGTATACCACCGAAATACCTTATTCCCCTTATGAGGGAGAAAGAAAATTGAAGAACCCGCAAATATCGGCAAAACTACAAGTATTGTTAACCAGGGGAAATAACTCGTGATAAAGACAAGATACGTTTTGACCAAAAAACCCGTGCTCGGAATAATATAATTTCTCGAGTACGGGCTTTTGCCGGTAAAAAGGAATCAAATGATTCAAGTGGAGTTTTTTAGAACGTATCAATAAGCTAGACCCATGCTGCGAGTTGTTTCATGCCACAAATAAACACGGACACTCAAAAAATCTGTTGGACAAGCAGATTCACATCTTTTACAACCTACGCAGTCCTCGGTTCTTGGCGCGGAAGCAATTTGCTTAGCTTTACACCCGTCCCAAGGTATCATTTCCAATACATCTGTAGGACAGGCTCGTACACATTGAGTACACCCGATACATGTATCATAAATTTTTACTGAATGTGACATTGGGTCTATAAATTCAAGTTTTGCACATAAAAAATTTTCGATCTGGTAAAGTCAAACCAGTAGTAAATAAATCATAAAATATATATTTATATTGTAGACACCAGACGAATCAATGGTTTATTAAAAAAAATCTTAAGAATCAATATATTTCTAAATTTGTTCACGAGAAAGGACCAATGGGCTTTGATTTTTGCCTCACCAACTATGATCATACGAGTCACACATCTGACTTCGCATTGACCAATGGATCATCAATATTTCCAATATTTCATTTCAATAGTAATATATTTCTATATTACTATACATATAAATATAAATAAAGATATAATATATATATTCTATTCTATTTTTATATTTATTATTTATATGATGGATAATTATGATTATATGATTTATATGTTTATATGTATGATTTATTTATGTTATGATTAATTATTCAACAAATTCGATTGATTGATACGAGTTGATTTTCTGTTACGGTGGATCGACGAAACAATAGCTAGCCCAATAGCTGCTTCCGCGGCCGCAATAGCTATAACAAAGATTGCGAAAATTGCTCCTTTTAATTGTCGACTATCAAATATATCAGAAAAGGTTACGAGATTCATATTAACCGAATTTAGTATAAGCTCAAGACACATAAGTGCCCTAACCATGTTTCGACTTGTGATCAATCCATAGATACCGATAGAAAATAAATAGACACTCAAAAAAAGTACATATTCCAACATCATTGGATAACTCCTCATCAATCTCGATTCATTTCAATATGAACACAATTCAACCGATTTGATTGACTAGAATCGAACAATTCCAGAAAAAATAGGGATAGTAGATTAAACGCAAAATCTCCCTTTTTCATTTGATTTAGAATTCCAAATTCTAAGAATTTTTGGAATTCTAAGTATTTTTTATTGACGAGCCATAGTAATTGCACCTATCAAAGAAACTAAAAGAATTATAGAAATGAGTTCAAATGGAAGATAAAAATCTGTTGATAAGTGAATTCCAATTTGTTGCACGTTACTTATAAGGTCCTGTTCCATAATCTGGTTTGATCTTGTAGTCCAAATAATTCCGTACCATGACGTATCTGGGATAGTAATAATTAGTGAAACAAGAATACTTGTACAAACCAGCGAAGTGATCCCCTCCCCGACAGTCCAAGGATAGGAATTGTTGGAATATTCTGAACCGTTCATGAACATAACAGCAAATATAATTAAGACATTTATGGCTCCCACATAGATAAGGAGCTGCGCGGCAGCTACAAAATAGGAGTTTGATGGAATATAGAATAAGGATATACAAAAAAGAACCAATCCCAAGGAAAAGGCAGAATAAATTGGATTAGTAAATAATACTACCCCTAAACCCCCTAATATAAGAAATGATCCCAGAAATACTACAAGTATATCATGTATTGGTCCAGGTAAATCCATTATGTATAACAGATAAATAAGTCGAAATATTTCATGCATGACCTTACTAAATAGTCCAGGAAAGGGAAAGGTGGTACCCTTATTTTTTTTTCTTTTATATGATAAGTTTTAAATGGAATGAATGAAATCTGAATAGAATGAATATTAATATATATGTATTTAATGGAAATATAGATAAAATTAAAATTCTTAGTGAATCCTAATTTTTTGATCTGAAAGAAAAAAGAATAGCTTTTCTATTTCAAAATCATCACGAAAAAAAGATTCTCAGTTTCAATCAAAGAGTCATTCGCAACAATGAAAATAGTTAGTATTTTTAGTTTCAGACTAACCAAAATAAAGGAGGCTTGGGTTCTTTATATCGAAATAAAATCTTAGTAATTGGTAATTGTTCTTGAATCAAAGGGTTTATCTTTTTCCATTTGAATTGGAGTTGAATTCATAACTGTTTGAATTGTGTAATCTCCAATTACTGACACTGGTAACCGACCCAAAGCAATTTGATTATAATTCAATTCGTGACGATCATAAGTGGAAAGTTCATATTCTTCAGTCATTGATAAACAGTTTGTTGGACAATACTCGACACAATTACCACAAAATATACAGACCCCAAAATCAATACTATAATTAAGCAATTGTTTCTTTTTAATATCTTTTTCAAATCTCCAATCAACAACGGGTAGATCTATGGGACATACACGAACGCATACTTCACAAGCAATACATTTATCAAATTCGAAGTGGATTCGACCACGGAAACACTCTGATGTGATCGATTTTTCATAAGGGTATTGAATAGTTACGGGTAAACGATTTGTATAGGATAAGGTAATTGCGAAACTTTGACCAATGTACCTTGCGGCTCGTATTGTTTGTTGACCATAATTTATGAACCCGGTCACCATGGGAAACATATTGTAAATATCCATGAATAAATTGATGTTTCTTTCTCTTGTTTGAGAGAAGTTATGGATCTAGAATCTCGTTATCCTATTTTTTTTTATTTTTTTTTTTATAGGGAAGCAAGTTCCGAAGAAGTTGTCAATAATAGATTACCCAGAGAAATAGGTAAAAGAAATTTCCATCCAAGATTTAATAGCTGGTCCATTCTCATCCTAGGTAAAGTCCATCTTGCTGTGATAGGAATGAACAGAAACAAATAAGCTTTAGCTAATGTAATAAAGATATCAACGGTCATTCCAAAGACTCCATCCATTTTATTTATTCCGAAAAGTTCAGGAATGGATATGTATGGAATAGAAAAATTCCACCCACCTAAGTAAAGAACCGTTATAAATAATGAAGAAACTAATAAATTTAGGTAAGAAGCAAGGTAAAATAAAGCGTATTTGATACCCGAATATTCTGTTTGATAACCCGCTACTAATTCCTCCTCCGCTTCTGGTAAATCAAAGGGTAATCTCTCACACTCTGCTAGAGAAGAAATTAGAAAAACTACAAACCCTATAGGCTGACGCCACAGATTCCATCCCCAAAAACCATATTGGGACTGTGCCTCAACTATATCAACTGTACTTGAACTGTTAGATAATCATAGTCGATGAGAACATCACTGTTCACATCGCTATTCCAAAACCGTACATGAGACCTCAGCTTCATACGGCTTCTCTATGGCCACAAATAAATGTAAGGTAAGGACTTATTCGGTATTATTGCCTGGTATGAATGAATAAATATGTACCCGGGAGTCCAAAATTAGACCAAAGAAATTCCGTCTGCTAAAAAAGTGCTTCCGAATTGATCTTATCCATTATAGAATTGCAATTTCTTTTTGTTCGGTAATAACTTAACCCTTCAATGAAATACTCGTTATATCAATAAATATGTTCTGTTAAGAAAAAAAAAAAAATAGAATTGGGCAGTCATTCAAAATTCATGAAATGATAAGAATTCTATATTATATATAGATATGACTTATGAATGGGAAAAATAAATAATAAATAGAGATCTTTTTTATTCTTATTTATTCATTTTTATTAATTCCATTTCTTTTATTCCTGTTCTTCTTTCTCAGAGAAGGAGGTACTCTGAAAATCCAAATAAATAAAGAATTAATTCGTTTTTGATAGTCATTTCTTTAATCAGTGAATAGGAGCATACTCTAGATCGGAATCGTGGGGAAGTACTGCTTGGTCATTTCTACCCACTTAAAGTCCTCATTATGATTCGTTTTCTCAAAAGTTTTATGCAAAAAATACTTTTTTTATATCTTACATTATCTCCATTACTAATCTTTTGTGTACCTTGGTGTTCCTAACCGTTCACTGATTTTTGATTGATCTCCGGTATGGTAATACATAGAAGACGGTAGTAGAAACCCCATATGGTTGATCCTTTTGTACCCGCTTCAAGATATGATAATTAGTGAAAGAATCTCAATCTTGGGGTAAACAGTTTACATTGCTTATGCTTATGTTTGTATTCTTGTACATAGGGAATGAGATTTGATCTTCTTACTGCAAATTTGGAAACAGTTTGATTTTACTCATATAACTATCTAGTTTAACTCATCGATCCTAATCATTGATGAATAAAAAATGTAAATATTCATTCAATATATTCAACCCCTTTACTTTGAATTTCTATTTATTTTAGAATTTCATTTCTATTTATTTCTAGTTCTAGAGAAGAGGGAAAATAATCATGTTCCAACGAATCACACGTAGAGATATTGATAACACGCAAAGAGTTAATGGTATTTCATAACTAATAGATTGAGCAGCAGCTCGTAGACCACCTGAAAAGGAATATTTATTATTCGATCCATATCCTGACATAAGAAGTCCAATAGGAGCAATACTTGAAATAGAGATCCATAAAAAAACACCTATGCTGAGATCGGCTAAAACAAGGCGATACCCAAAAGGAATTACTAAATAACTTAGTAGAATTGATATGACCACTATAGACGGTCCCACGCTAAACAAACGAATATCTCCTCTAGAGGGGATGAGGTCTTCTTTCAAAAGTAATTTTGTCCCATCTGCCAGAGCTTGAAGAATTCCCAATGGGCCGGCATATTCAGGCCCAATACGTTGTTGTATTGCTGCGGATATTTCTCTTTCTAACCACACAATTACTAGTACCCCTATTATGATTCCCAATATAAGGGTAAAAATGGGAAAAAATATCCATATGAGTTCATAGACTTCTTTTAAGGATTCCGATCTAGAAAAAGAATTGATAGCTTGTACTTCTGTCATATCAATTATCATTTCAACGATCAACTTCTCCCATAATGATATCTATACTACCTAATATCGTCATGATATCAGCCAATTTCATTCTTTTAACTAGTTGAGGGATAATCTGCAAATTGATGAAACCGGGCGGACGAATTTTCCATCTCCAGGGGAAAACACTACTATCTCCTATCAAATAAATTCCTAATTCTCCTTTTGGGGCTTCTACTCTCGCATAAAGTTCTTGTTTCGACAATTCAAAATTGGGTGAAAGTTTTTTAGTAATAAATCTATATTCAAAATTATTCCATTCAGAATTTTTTGCTCTATCAAAGCGTCGAACTTCTAAATTTTCATAGGGCCCCCCAGGAATCCCTTCTAGAGCCTGTTGAATAATTTTTATGGATTCTTTCATTTCACCGATTCGTACTAAATAACGAGCTAGGGAATCTCCCTCTTTTTGCCATTGAACTTCCCAATCGAATTTATTGTAACACTCATAACGATCACCTTTACGAAGATCCCATTGTATTCCAGAAGCGCGTAACATCGGTCCCGATAAACCCCAATTTATTGCTTCCTCTCCACCAATAATCCCTACGCTTTCAACTCGTTCCAAAAAAATAGGATTCCGCGTAATAAGTTTTTGATATTCAAAAATTTCTGTTAAAGAATAATCGCAGAAATCAAAACATTTATCTATCCAACCATAAGGTAGATCAGCAGCGACTCCCCCGATACGGAAATAATTATGCATCATTCGCATACCTGTGGCGGCTTCGAATAGATCATATAACAATTCCCTTTCTCTGAAAATATAGAAAAAGGGAGTCTGTGCTCCAATATCCGCCATAAAGGGCCCAAGCCATAACAGATGAGAAGCTATACGACTCAGTTCCAGCATAATGACTCTAATGTGACTGGCTCTTTTAGGTACTTGAACACTTTCCAATCGTTCTGGTGCATTTACTGTTATTGCTTCTGTGAACATAGTGGCTAAATAATCCCACCGTGTTACATAAGGCAAATATTGTATAATTGTTCGATTTTCCGCTATTTTTTCCATTCCTCTGTGTAAATAACCCAATATAGGTTCACAGTCAATAACATCTTCACCGTCAAGAGTAACGATCAGTCGAAGAACACCGTGCATTGATGGGTGGTGAGGACCCATATTAACTACCATAAGATCTTTTCTTGTAGCCGGTACAGTCATATCTTTTCTTCCTTAATTCATTATTCCATGAATTTTTCAAAATGAGATTCTTCAAAATCTAAAAATCTAATACTAATATAATAATTACTATTAACTAAAGAATAACTAAAGAAAAAAAATTAAAACCAATCTTTAAATTAACGAGTTTTTGACTCTCGAATACCTAACTGACCAATTAATTTCTTATAACGTACTCTATTTTTCTTTGACAAATAATCCAGCAGTCGTTGACGTTTTCCCAGAATTTTTCGTAGACCCCTTTGCGATAAAAAATCTCTTTTATGTAATTCCAAATGTGCAGTAAGTCTCCGTATCTTATCGGTGAAACTGAATACTTGAAATTCAACAGATCCACAATTTTTTTCTTTTTCTTGTGAAATAGCCGAGATGAGTGCATTTTTGACCATAAAAAACAAATTTTTCTATTTTTTTCTTTTCCGTGGATTTTACCGATCAGGAAAAATAATAATAATTATTATACCAGTTATTTAAATCTAGTACAGTACACAAATAATTTTTATTTCTTGATATACATTTCTTGTATTTATTTTATCCAAATCAAAATTGCAAATTTGAGTTGGATAGAAAGGAATGATAGTTTATGTATTCACAAAATTAATACGTAATGAAATCGGTTTCATGTAGCAGAACTAGAATGTAACATAGCATAGGCATATATCTTTCGGCTTTTTTTATCTACCAAACCCAAATTCCAAATTCTAGTATGCCATGTTATATATAGGAAATACAGTATTAACTAATTGAATTTCTAATTGAATTTAACTAATTATGAATCGTGGATACATATGTATTCTTGACATACTAAAATGACTGCCGTTATTGGTATCAAACCAATAACGGTTCATACAAGCTAAATCCTCTAACCGATAGTTGGGCCAAAAAAACAATTGGAATTTCATAAATTGATTTGCATTTGTATTAAGGTGTGTTTCCTCATCCCAAAATTGCCCACAGTTTTTTATGTTCTTTTGGTTGTAAAATATTGGATTTTTCTCCCCAACACCAATATGCCAATTTCGGAAATTGAAAAAAAATAGAATTCTCAATTCTCTACGACGTCTTTGAGATAGAATATTTTCGGGAACAAGGAAATCATAATGATTTTTTTTTCTATTCGCAAGCATATTGCTGTGTCGTAAAATGAATCGATCTAAATTCTTCTTATCGACATATTCATTTTTTTTTCTGTATTTTCTATGAGTTTGGTGCTTATTCTTATCAGCCAATGAAATACCTATGGTTTGATATATAATATATTTTCCATCCCTTTTCATAGATATACGCATTGGTTCGATAAAAAAGAGTCTCCTTTTTAGTAATTCTACTAAAGTGAAATTTTTTGGAATCGTCATTATATCTAGATCCATTTCTGCTCTTTGAATTGAGGATATAGTAATTTCCCTTGTATCTTCCAGTCTAAGTAGAAGACAATATACCTTGATATTATCCAAAATTATTTGACTCAAGGAATCTCCCCATCTTAATTGAAAAAGAAAATATTTTGTCAGGAACAAATAAAGCTCGTTTTTTTTTTTTTTTACGCCGATCTCTTCACTTTGACCGATATTTTCATTCCCATCCAAATGAAAAAGAAGTAATTTGATTGGTACGATCCATTTTTTAGGTTGAATCTTATACGCATCAAAAAGTAGCATAAATTCTGGGAAAAACCAAGGTTCTAGATTGGAATTTAAAATATTCCAATTGGACATGGTATGATATGTCCTTTCTTGATTCATTCCCATCCAATTGAAAACAGATCTTTTTTCCCATTTTTTTGAATTTGTAGTTTTGACATTTTGATGAATCTTGTTGTCGATATGCGTATTGGCCCGGGTCTCAATATCGATATTTTTTCTAAGAAAAAAATGGAGAACTCTACAATCCAAAAATTTTCTATCCCAATTTTTGTCCGTATCAATAATAGATTTCTTTTCTAGATAATCATTAATAGCTATACTTATCAATCCGTAAAATGATTTGGGTTTCAGTATATTCAAATTATATGGAATCCTTTTGTCCTCTACTTGTAATGTTGATCCATAAAAATATGAGTCTTTTCTATCCCCATAATTTATATATTTATATGATAAAAGATCATATCTGTAATATTTTTTCCATTTTGCTTTTTGACTCATCAATGAATCCATTGCATAGGAATTTTTTTTCATGTAATGAAATAATTGGTCTTTTTCTTTTTTATGTAAATTCCATTTTGTTGAGTTTTTCGTTTGAATCGTACGACGTTGGTTGACTCTATTTCGCCACTTCTTCGGTACTAAGTGAGACCACTTGGTCTGAGAGAAATTGTATTGAGAATGTCCCCTTAACCAATTATTCATTCCAGACTTATAAATTTTCTTATTAGGCCTTGATTTGGAATCAAATATTCCTCGTGTCGTACAATAATCTTTGATTCTATCCCTAAGAAAGGGGCGGGTGCTGTGATATTGAAGTACAGATTTCAAGTGATAGTTGTTAAGTAATCGGTTTTGTGATAATTTGTAAAATACATATGCTTGAGACAAAGAGGATAAGTCACAATAAATAGTAGAATTATTATTACTAATATTGGTATTAGAGAACAACTTTTTTATAGCCAAAATAAAGTTCATTTTATTTGGATTTGTTTTCTCAATTCTGCTTTGATTTATTTCATCGTTGTAAATTAATTTCTTGCTCATTTTTTTTTTTGATTCCAATAAAAATTTTGCATTGACCCTGGGAATCTTAATAGTACATAGTAATATATTTCTGTATATTTTTTCAATGAAGGATTTCATAAAAGAATAGGATTTACGTATTAGTCGGATATTATTTCTTTTGAATATTCGCCAAATATATTTTTGTGATTCCGATCTTTTATCATCACAAGTTTGAACTATTTTTTTCTTGTCTTTTGCAATTCTTTCTATTTGGGTCTTAATTGTGATTGTCTTATTCATAAGATCTTTCCTTTTTGTTTCTATTTCTATAAGTGAATAATTTGCATTTACCCAATTCATAGATTGGATTTGAACAGTGGATTCGCGGATAATTTGATTATTTGTTTTGGAATCTTTTCCGTTTTCATTCGGTTCATATATCTTTCCCTCCCAAAATAGAAATAAGAAAACAAAAATGGAGTTTATTTTTGCAAGTTTTTTCATTATTAGGTTTCTAAGTAGAACTATTTTTGCGATGCGTTTTGTTTTTTCTTTTGAAACTTGTAGAAACCTTTCTTTGAAAATCTTTCTAACTTTTAAAAATTGCTTTCTAACTTTTCTCATTTTTTTTTCGAGTTCTTTAAAAATGGGTTCAAAAAAAGAAGGTCGTTTTCGGGCAGCCCCAAAGGGTAGTTCTGCTTCTCTTCCCCAGATTGTTAAAAAACAAAAATTTTCTTTTTTTTTCATTTGCTGATCTCTATGAGGAGATCGTACCTTAGATCCTCGCCAAGGTTTCAGACAAAAGGGAAATAGAATCTTTATCTGAATACCGTCTGTTAACCAATTTTGGGGAAATTCTGTTTCTGATAATTGAACACCATTATAGGTACATTTCACATGCATTTCTCTATTCCAGTCCTTAAAATCTTCGTACCACTCAGGGAATTGCAACAATAAAATACGACCAATATTTTTCACTATTATCAATAAGGGTAATATAACATATTTTCTAAGAAAAGATTGGGTTACTAACATTGAACCTCTTATTGCTTGAGTAAATATAAAAGTATCCCAAGCTTCTGATATTGCGATTCGTTCATTTTCCTCTTCTTTCTCTCCGTTTGTTTTCTCATTTTCTTTTGCCTCCTCCTCATTAAAATAAGAAATTTGTTTTTCTCGGGGTTCCCCTACCCAATTCCGAAAAAAAAGATTCACTATTTCAGAGATATCAAAAAACGAAAAAAAAAATGTTTTGTCTATTCGATCCAAAAAAAGTGGAGAAT